CTTAACTTAGACTTATGGAATTTTCTATTTTATATAGAATAACAAAAAGGGATTCAATTTCTACTATTATTTATGATATTACATATTCCAATACAATTAGATACCAGTGAAATACATAATTCGTGATTTTATCTCTTCGATGAGATAAAAATCCAATAGTTAGAAACAATATAAAATTGTTTTTTTAACACTTAGCTTTTTTGCTTTTTTTTTTCAGAGATATTTTTTTTTTATTTTAATAGAGTTTGTTGAAGCGCAGAAGAAGGCTTTATTAAGCATACGCGGATAGAACTATAGCTACCTATCTATATATATGTCTTTCCTTGTATTGCGGGTCTATTCTGTACAGCGCATGGCGTGTTCTAGCAAAATATCGATTTTCTATAGGAATCATAAACAGATAAGATATCTGATTAGCGGTATACGTGTAATAATTTATGTTCTGGGGTTTACATATACTCATAATTGTTGTTATAATTGAAATGGATAAGGCTTTTTTTTTATTGATTTTCTTATATAATTATAATTCGGGAAATACAATTTTAGATTCAAATTCGAGAATCGTTCATGAATTTTCATTCAATAGTTGACGGTTCCAATTTGTCCTGAATTTTGGCTTTTGTCACTGAAAATTCACATTTAATTTTTCCTTTCAATAGAAAGGAGAAAGAATTCAATAGAAAGGAGAAAGAATTCAGATAGTGCGTGTTTTGACATACTATAGAAAAGTAATCAAAGAGATGGATCCAATCCAAAAAAAGAAGGATTTATTTTAGTTTTAGGAAAGGGATTCAGATTCAGAAAAATGGGATTCAAGATACAATTGCAAAAAAAAGAAGTTTAGTAAGAAAAAACAAAGAAGGGGGAGGATATTTTCTTCTATTTTTGATTTCTATTTTCTATTGCCTTGGCGACATGGCCGAGTGGTAAGGCGGGGGACTGCAAATCCTTTTTCCCCAGTTCAAATCCGGGTGTCGCCTGATCAACAAAAGAGGGGAAATACCTTATTCTGGTTTGCTGATAGATTGTCCCCAATAGAAACAGCGGAGGAAAAAGACTCGTGATATTTCCAAGAGCGCCGCTACTTATTTTGATTTTGTTTGCCCTTAATCTTTCCCGATTCTACTAGCACTCATATAAGAACTTCTTATAATTAATTGAATTAGATTTTTTGGATTGTTTTATCAATGGTATTGGACAAAATCTTTTTTTTTACTCTGCACCAGCGATAATAATATTATTATTAGTGACTATTATTATTAATAGTCACTATTATTAGTGAAAAATAATGGAAAAAAGTGAACAATACTAGCAAAATTCCTTCATATTCATAGAGATAGGGGACATAATTCACATGGATATAGTAAGTCTCGCTTGGGCTGCTTTGATGGTAGTCTTTACATTTTCCCTTTCACTCGTAGTATGGGGAAGAAGTGGACTCTAGGGATACTACTAATTGATCTATTGATCTAGGGATACTACTAATTGAGTTGAGAAATGCAACTCTATCAATTCTTTTATAGATCGTTCCGCAAAGACTTTTAAATTTAACTATTTTAAATTTTAAATTGAACAATTTATAGTGAAATATTGAAATTGAATTCAATAATTGAATTCAATTTCAAAATTCTATTCGATTCGATATGAATAATATTTGAATAATACCCTTTTAATCATAATCAAATAAATATTTTAATGATTCCAGTGTTCATAGTTCAAAAGTAAAAAGAATACAAATGATAGGAAAGTTATTCCAACCGAATTCTTCCTAAATTCTTTATTATATTATGATAAACCGGCTCTTATCAGAGTTATATATGGATAATAAGGAACAGCGGGACCTTTTTTACTTTTTATTTGTTTGCCTTTTTCTGGTTCAAAGACAAAAGAAAGTAGTTCTTTTTTTAGTTATTTAAAAGTTATTAAATTAAGATTTTCTACGGGAAATAAAATAGACATAGTGATTCTCTAAGGGGATACTCCGCATACTAAGATATTTTCTTGGAGAAGTCACATATTGCGTACTTAGTACTTAGTTTAGTATTTTTTTTATTATTTTCGTTTTATAAATTTATAAATTCGATTTATGCTATACTTTATTGACTTGACTCATTTCATATTATGATTCAAAGATTTCAAATTGGCGAGGTTTACTAATCTTTTTCTTTTCGTCGAAATCTGAAAAAAACTCCTTTCCTTGGATGATTTGTCAACTGTTCAATCAATGGAATGCTAAAAAAAGATTTCTTGATTTTCTTTTATTAATACTTACCCCGACTATTCTTTTTTTTTCTTTTCATTGATTTGATTATTTCAATGGATTCCGGGATTCATATTGACAATAATAAGAAATCCAGGAATTAGAATCATAAGAGTAAGAGGCGCCTTTCAACTATTCCAGATTAATTATTAATTGGAACCAACACAAATCAAACATATGAAAAAAAGAAATCCAATTTGAACCTTATCTACATTCCATATAGATAATTAATATCTATTGTCTAGATATCTATCTATATATGAAGATGACATTCTAGATTGATCCATATTAAGCCCAGTACCACTTTATATTCTAGTATACTAGAATAACAAAAATAGATAGTATGGTAGTAAATATATTACTTTCTACCATACTATCGGGTCTCATAGAATCCTGCTGATTCTAGTTCGCTCATTTCAGCTAAAACACAAAATTGGAATTATTTTCATTTTATTTCGTTAATTCTTGATATTGATAAGAACTAAGAAGTCAAGTTTCATTCAAATTAATCACTTTGACTAACAGTTTTTACATATATTATAAGTAAAAAAGCAGTAGGAACTAGAATGAACAGTGCAGTAGCAATAAATGCGAGAATATTTACTTCCATAATGTCATCGTTTCGTTTTTCTTTACTTCACAATAATTCGGGATTTAATCCCATAAGAGATGATAAATCTTTCGCCTCTAAATTCAATGGGATGAATTCCATCTCGATGATATCAAATCAGATCAATATCATGAATAACAATATCTGAACTCTCAAATCGATTTATCGTCGAGAATTGAATAGTATAACATAGAAAGATCATTTATTCATACCAAATCCAAAAATGTATTCCTGACCCAATCGAAAATTTTCTTACTTTGTTACTTTATTTATCATTCTTTTCCATTCTTTCTTTTCTTTCTTTTCTATCTTTTCTATTCTTTTCTATAAAACTATCTCCTTCCTTATACAATCATCTGACTAAGTATCATCTAATCCTCTTTAAACTTACATAAGTTACAAACAAACAAAAAAAAAGTGCGATAAAGATGAGTCCTAGTACAGTATAAAAAAAAAATCGAATATTCTACCAAATTTACTTTTTTATAGTTTGTTTTTTCTTCGGCATAAATCCTTAAAAAAGCTTCGGCATAAATCCTTAAAAAAGATTATCGATTTCCTCTCTCTATAAGAGAGGCAGGGTCCTTATTTGATTTTTCTTTTATTAATATACTCTTTACTTGATTGAATTAGGAATGGGATCCATATTCCATATAATATATCAAAACTTCAGTGTACAATTTGAATGAGATAGATTGTTTCAAATAATTGAGGTTACACAAAATCAGAGCCAAAAAAGAAAAAGAAGAGACTTTTCCGATTAAAAGGATTTTATCAAAAGAATTTAAGTCATTTTGTACCGTACAAATAAGAATTCCATTTGTGTATGTGCTACCGGGAAAGATAGGGTACTCGATTCGATTTCATTATACGGATCGGGAGGAATCGAAAAGGCAAAATTCAGTGAGGTAGCTCTTGGAATCCTGAAGATGATGCTACCAATAATTGTACTAATCCACATGTGTCTTTATCCATCTCTATCGATACTAGTTGAAGAAATGAAATGAAAATGACCATATTTGTATTTGCTTTGATGAAAAACGAAAATAAATTATATAAAATAATATTAATATTTTAATATTAAGGATCCACTTTGGGAATGAAATTCTGCTATTTGTACCCCTTATTACAGATTATAGAAAATGAAGAGATGAATTGATGTATTTTTTTTTATTGGATTATTGGTTATTTGTCGGGACTGACGGGGCTCGAACCCGCAGCTTCCGCCTTGACAGGGCGGTGCTCTGACCAATTGAACTACAATCCCAGGGAAACGAAATACAGCATACATATTCTTCTGATTTCATTCAAACACTTTCTGTTTAGATTTTAAATTGGAATCGCCTCGTTGTAACAGAGTGCGAGTGGTAGGTAATATTGATATCCACACGCATATATATTTTAGTGATACTGGCACGAATTACTAGTTATCTTTTCGTTATTTCAAATAAATCGTTATTTCAAATAAAAATCGCAAAATCAATTGATAATCAACCTTTCAATAAAAAAAAAAAGACTCTTTTTTCTTTCTACTTTTTTTCTTAGACTTTCTACTTACAAATCCTGATATGAATCTAGATCGTCAGAAAGATCATAATTTGTGGTAAAAAAAGAAAGCAAATCAAATAAATAAAAATAAATAACAAGTAGAGCAGAAATTTGTACTTCTTTTTTTTTTTATCAGACATTTTGAAAGAACAAAGGGGTTATATCATTTCATGGTGGATCAGTGAATTATTGGGCCGAGCTGGATTTGAACCAGCGTAGGCATATTGCCAACGAATTTACAGTCCGTCCCCATTAACCGCTCGGGCATCGACCCAGGAAGAAAAAATTCCAGACTTCGAACGAATCCCCCATCAACTTCCTTTCGTAATACCCTACCCCCAGGGGAAGTCGAATCCCCGCTGCCTCCTTGAAAGAGAGATGTCCTGAACCACTAGACGATGGGGGCACATTTGCCCGATCGTCAGCATATTATACTCATAGTATGAACAGTTTTTTGAAATTGTCAATAGAATAAATTTTATTCGGTTTTTCTATATTATTATATTCTAATAATATAGAAAAAAATAGATAAAAAAATCGAATAATATAGAAAAAATTAGATAGAATCTATTTACTTTACAT